TAATTATTCTTTTAATTAGAATAGAATAATTCTTTCTAATTAGAATAAAAAAATGAAGAACAGATAAACTAAGGGCTTGTATTGGATTGGCACTAATATCCACATAAATACAAACAAAACCACTGTAGGTAAAAGGATAAATAAAATGAAATAAGAACTTTCAAAAATAAGATAGATATAAATAGAACAAGAGTGAAGGAAGGGATAGTATAGAAAAGTTTATACAAAGCTAAGCTATATATATATATACAAACTACCCACACCCCCCTTTTTTTTTGTATTTCATTAAATTCAGTGTCTTTAATTAAGACAAAGATCCGTAAAAACCCCTGCCTTCTTTAATTTAAAATATCATGAACGGTTCCTGTCGTTTGAGTGCCTTTTCAAATTAAAGGAAATATCGAATCGGAGGAACGTTTAAATAAGTTTTCTTTTTTAGTGGATCATAAAAACCCACTTTCCGAACAGCTCTTCCTTCTCTTCGTACTCAAACATCACTTGTAACGATTCGATAAAGGATTCGTTGGTATATATATAAGTGGATAAAAATTGCATTCAAAATGTGTATCATTGTAAGGTATGAGACGTAAAACTTTTTTCTCAGTAACTAACGTAAATAGGAAGAGATAAGGGGAATAAAATAAGAATGTGATCAAAAAACCGTTCCACTTTTTTTGTTTTGAATTTGAATTTGGATATCTGTTTCCCCCGTCCCTGAAAAAAAAAAGATAGATTCAATTCCATTTCCATATTATTTGAGCACAATCCATTTTTTGAAAAATAAATTAGTCCAAGAAAAGTTATTAAAAATATGAAACGAAAGAAGAATTGCATTTATTATTCTCTTAATAATAAAAAGGTTGCCAAAGCCGGTAATTTTAATTTTTTTTTATGTATAGAATAGGTATACGCTGGGACGGAAGGATTCGAACCTCCGAATAGCGGGACCAAAACCCGTTGCCTTACCACTTGGCCACGCCCCATTTCTATTCAACTCAACACTAATAAAAACTAATATAGGTATTAGTTCTTCGTCAATTCCCGTTCCAATAAATATCTTATGAAATAGATTAGTTTATTGCTCAGATTTTAATATATGTAGATATAGAATTAAACTAAATTTATTGATCATAATATATAATTCAATTAAGATATTGTATGAAAATAGGATTCCTTCTATTCTTTTTTGATTTGAGAATTGAAGGATTTTTGATTGAGTGAGGTTCATCAATAAGGGTTTTTGTCTATCTTACTTTATTTTTATTTTATATAAATAAATTTTGATATCATCATTAATAATATTTTAATAACTCAATCAAAATAGAATTATCTTCAAGAATAAATATCTTCAAGAATAAAATTTGATTATGCTTAATATTTTTAGTTTGTTTTGTATCTGTTTTGATTCGGCTATTTATTCAAGCAGTTTTTTCTTCACAAAATTGCCCGAAGCCTACGCTTTTTTGAATCCAATTGTAGATGTAATGCCAGTCATCCCTGTGCTCTTTTTTCTATTAGCCTTTGTTTGGCAAGCTGCTGTAAGTTTTCGATGAGGTTTTTAATACTGTCCTAAAATAATTTATTCAAGAAAAAAAATTCTAACAATTTATAAGATCAGATAAGTCTTATAGTATAAGCCCTCCCCCAATTCAAGCATTCAAGTTATTATATAGACGCGAAAAATCAAATAGGGCTTACCCTATTCGATATTACTCATTCTAAACATTTTTCTTTTCCATTCCCTTGAACTTGAAAGGGAGCCCTATATTATAAATTATAAGAGTCCTCCACAATATCTACACAATATCTAATTGTAGGTGTGAAGGCAAATTCTTGGCAATGAAAGACTCAACTCTTATTACAAATGAATTTATAAAAAATCTTTTCTATTTCTAAAAACTACTTCATTTCTTGATATCAAAATTATTGTGATCAAAATTATTGTGATATAGGGTATAAAAATAGAGAATCTATTTTCTTTTTTTCCAAACCAAAATTGGAGATTGTGTAATGCTTACTCTCAAACTCTTTGTTTACACAGTAGTGATATTCTTTGTCTCTCTCTTCATCTTTGGATTTTTATCTAATGACCCGGGGCGTAATCCTGGCCGCGAAGAATAAAAAATAAGAGTTTTGACTTGCTTTTAAATATTTTTAGCATTTTTATCTATTCTACATCTTTAACTATTAAATTCAAAAATTGGAAAGGTAAAAAAATACCAAATAATCAACGGAACCGGAAAGAGAGGGATTCGAACCCTCGGTACGAATAATTCGTACAACGGATTAGCAATCCGACGCTTTAGTCCACTCAGCCATCTCTCCCAATGGAAAAACAATAATTACTATGTTATATTACACAAGAGGTAATACTTAAAAAACCTTTTTCTATTTCTCTTTTTTTTTCATCGCTCTTTAACTTTCATTACTCTGTTAAATTTTTTTATTCTATTTTCTTTTTATTCTTATATTATATTACTTTCATTAAAGAATAAAGAAA